AGAAAATATCTAGTACTTCCCTCGTTGATAATAGCCAAAAATGTTGGACGTATACTAGTATTTCAATCCCCCGAGTGGCATGAGGATTTGGAAGATTGGAGTAGAGAAATGCATGTTAAATGCACCTATAACGGTGTTCAATTATCAGAAACCGAATTTCCTAAAAATTGGTTAAGCGACGGTATTCAGATAAAGATCCTATTTCCTTTCTGTCTGAAACCGTGGCACAGATCTAAGCTACAATCACATCCTAGAGATTCCATGAAAAAGAAAGGTAAAAAAGAAAATTTTTGTTTTTTAACAGTTTGGGGAATGGAAGCTGAATTACCTTTTGGTTCTCCCCGACAACTACCTTCCTTTTTTGAACCTATTTGGAAACAACTTGAAAAAAGACTTATAAAAGTGAAAAAAAAACGTTTTCTAGCCCTAAAAATTATAAACGAAAGAGCAAAATGGTTTCGAAAAGTATCAAAAGAAAAAACAAGATGGGTTAGAAAAATAGTTCGATTTATAAAAAGAATAATGAAAGAACTTAAAAAAGCAAGTCTAATTCCATTATTTGGATTGAGGGAAGTATATGAATCGAATACAAAAAAAAAAAAATCACTAATAAGTAATGATATAAATCATGAATCGTCCATTCGAATTAGATCTGCGGATTGGACAAATTATTCACTGACAGAAAAAAAGATGAAAGATCTAGCTGATAAGACAAATACAATCAGAAATCAAATCGAAAAAATAACAAAAGAAAAAAAAAATATATTTATAACTACGTATATAAACATTAGTCCTAACGAAACAAATTGTGATGATAAAAGATTAGAATCACCAAAAAAGATTTGGCAGATATTAAAAAGAAGAAGTGCTCGACTAATGCGCAAATATCACTATTTTTTTTATTTGTTTATTGAAAGGATATACAAAGATATTTTTTTACGTATCATTAATATTCCCAGAATACATGTAAAAATTTTACTTCAATTAAAAAACAAAATAACAGATAATTCCAATGATGAAACAAATAAAAAAGGATTTTATATTGATAAAAATAAAAAAAATAAAATTTATTTTATTTCGACTATAAAAAAGTTTATTTCTAATATTAGAAATAAAAATTCGCAGATTTTTTGTGACCTTTCTTCGTTGTCACAGGCATATGTATTTTACAAATTATCACAAGCCCAAGTTATCAACAAGCATTACTTGAAATTTTTATTTCAATATCACGGAACAATTCCTTTTATTAAGGATAGAATAAAAAAAGATTTTTTTGGAACACACGGAATATTTTATTTCGAATCAAGGTATAATAAACTTAGCGGTTTTAAAATGAATGAATGGAAAAGCTGGTTAATGGGTAATGATCACTATAAATACAATTTATCTCAGACTAGATGGTCTAGATTAGTACCGCAAAATTGGCGGAATAGAATCAATCAAAATTTGATGGTTCAAAATAAAAACTCAACCAATTTTTATTCATATGAAAAAGACCAATTAATTCATTACAAGAAAGAAAACAATTATGCATATGCAGTAAATTCATTACCGAACCAAAAAGATAAATTAAAAAACTACAAATATGATCTTTTATCAAATAAATATCTGAATTATGAAGATAAGAAAGGTTCATATATTTATGGGTCGCCATTCCAAGTAAACCAGGCAAAAAGGATTTCCTATAATTACAATAATTATAATCCCGAACTTTTTTATTTGCCGAGAGATATAGATCTTGGAAACTATCTACGAGAAGATTCTATTATTGATAGGGATAAAAATCCGGATAGAAAATATTTTGATTGGAGAACTATTAATTTTTGTCTTAGAAAAAAGATCGATATTGAGGAATGGAGAAATAGAGATATCGGGGCCAGCGCCAACATTAATAAAAATACTAAGACTCGGACTAATTATTATCAAATAATTGATAAAATGGATAAAAAAAAAATGGATAAGAAAGTGTTTATGAATCCCCCGATTCATAAACAAATCTGCCCAACCAATCAAACAAAAACATTTTTGGACTGGATGGGAATGAATGAAGAAATCCTAAATTGTCCGATATCAAATCTAGAACTTTGGTTTTTACCAGAATTTGTGTCACTTTATAATACATATAAGATTCAACCGTGGATCATACCAATCAATTTACTTCTTTTTAAATTGAATATAAATAAAAACATTAGTCAAAATATCAACGCAAAGAAAAAAAAAGATAGATTATATAATCCAAAAAAATCTCTTGAATTAGAGAATAAAAATCACGAAGAAAAACAACAGCCAGTCCAAGGAGATCTTGGATCATATGCACAAAATAACAAAAATATTGGATCTGATCCATCGAAAAAAAACAATGTTAAAGAAGATTATCGGGGATCATACATTCAAAAAAGCAAAAATAAAAATAAATCCATGATAGGAGCGGAACTAGATTTCTTCCTGAAAAGATATTTTCTTTTTCAATTGAAATGGGATAATGCTTTTAATCAAAAAATACTAAATAATATCAAGGTATATTGCCTACTCCTTAGATTGAGAAATCCAAAGGAAATTGCTATATCCTCTATTCAAAGGGACGAAATAAGTTTGGATGTAATGCTGATTCCGAAGTCTACAACTCTTACAAAATTGATAAAAAGGGGACTATTGATTATTGAACCAGCTCGGCTATCCATAAAATGGGACGGACAATTTATCATGTACCAAACCATAGCTATTTCACGGGTGCATAAGAGTAAGCGCCAAACTAATCGAAGATACCAAGAAAAAAGAAATGTTGATAAGAATGGTCTTAATGAATCCATTGCACGACACGAAAATGGGAATAGAAACGATAATTTTTATGATTTTATTGTTCCTGATAATTTTTTATCTCCTAGACGTCGTAGAGAATTGAGAATTCTCATTTGTTTCAATTCAAGAAATGTCAATGTTGGGGATAGAAATCAAGTATTTTGCAATGGGAACAATGTAAAGCGCTGTGGTCAATTTTTTTATGAGGATAAGTATCTTGATGTAGATACAAATCGATTTATTAAGTTCAAATTATTTCTTTGGCCAAATTATCGATTCGAAGATTTTGCTTGTATGAATCGCTATTGGTTTGATACCAATAATGGTAGTCGTTTCATTATGTCAAGGATACATATGTATCCACGATTGATAATTAGTTGATGATACATTTACATTACATGGATCAAGCGGCATCTCTGACATGGTATATGAACACAAACAAATATATACAGCCTTATGTTGTTATATTAGATTATGGTACATGATACTGATTACCTGACCTTGATCTTAGCAATTCTATCTAGTAAGTAATGAGTCGTCATAATCTTCTTATCTTAGGTCAAAATTCTTCTCTTTTGTAGGTTAGAAATTTTTTATCTATATTTGAATAAAATTGAAAAAAAAAAAAATTGTATTGATTATCAATTAAGTTAAGTGAATTAAAAAAACAAGAAGTATACGAATAAATCCCGATTATTGTGTATAACAAATTAAAATGACTGGCATTATTATTACTGATTAGTAAAATCTATATTTGTAATGTAAATAAAGAAAAAGGGACGCAGAATTTTTTGTTATGGTTAAAAATTTATTCATTTCAGTTATTTCGCAAGAAGAAAAAAAAGAAAATAGGGGGTCTGTTGAATTTCAAGTATTCAGTTTCACCAATAAGATACGTAGACTTACTTCCCATTTGGAATTGCACAGAAAAGACTATTTATCTCAGAGAGGTCTACGTAAAATTCTGGGAAAACGTCAACGACTCCTGGCTTATTTGTCAAAGAAAAATAGAGTACGCTATAAAGAATTAATTAGTCAATTGAATATTCGGGAGCCAAAAACTCGTTAAGTTCATTTTTTTTTTTTTATTTATTTATAATATTTACTATTTATTTTTAATGAACTTCATTTGGTTTTCAGCAATTCGTGGAATAATGAATCGGGGAAAAAATATATGACTGTACCGACTACAAGAAAAGACCTCATGATAGTCAATATGGGTCCTCAACACCCATCAATGCACGGTGTTCTTCGACTCATCATTACTCTAGATGGGGAAAATGTTATTGACTGTGAACCCGTATTGGGTTATTTACACAGAGGAATGGAAAAAATTGCGGAAAATCGAACAATTATACAATATCTTCCTTATGTAACACGTTGGGATTATTTAGCTACTATGTTTACAGAGGCAATAACGGTAAATGGACCAGAACAGTTGGGAAATATCCAAGTACCGAAAAGAGCGAGCTATATTAGAGTAATTATGCTAGAACTGAGTCGTATAGCTTCTCATTTGTTATGGCTTGGCCCTTTTATGGCAGATATCGGTGCGCAGACCCCTTTCTTCTATATTTTCCGAGAGAGGGAATTGATATATGACCTATTCGAATCTTCCACAGGTATGCGAATGATGCATAATTATTTCCGTATCGGAGGGGTGGCTGCTGATCTACCTTATGGCTGGATAGATAAATGCTTGGATTTCTGTGATTATTTTTTAACAGGGGTTACTGAATATCAAAAGCTTATTACGCGTAATCCTATTTTTTTGGAACGAGTTGAAGGGGTGGGTATTATTAGTGGAGAGGAAGCAATAAATTGGGGTTTATCGGGACCAATGCTACGAGCTTCCGGAATTCCGTGGGATCTTCGTAAAATTGATCATTATGAGTCTTACGACGAATTTGATTGGGAAGTACAATGGCAAAAAGAGGGAGATTCACTAGCCCGTTATTTAGTCCGAATCGGTGAAATGGTGGAATCCATCAAAATTATTCAACAAGCCCTGGAAGGAATTCCCGGAGGGCCTTATGAGAATTTAGAGGTACGGCGTTTTGATAAAACAAAGGATTCTGAATGGAATGATTTTGATTATCGATTCATTAGTAAGAAACCTTCGCCCACTTTTGAATTGTCTAAACAAGAACTTTATGTGAGAGTAGAAGCCCCCAAGGGGGAATTGGGAATTTTTCTGGTAG